AACTGGGGGGTTCACCGCAAATACTAGCTTGGCTCATTATTGCCGCGACAACGGTCTACTTCTTCACATCCATCGCGCAATGCATGCAGTTATTGATAGACAGAAAAATCATGGTATGCATTTTCGTGTACTAGCTAAAGCATTACGTATGTCTGGTGGAGATCATATTCACGCTGGTACAGTAGTAGGTAAACTGGAGGGGGAACGCGAGATGACTCTGGGTTTTGTTGATTTGTTACGTGATGATTTTATTGAAAAAGATCGAAGTCGTGGTATTTTTTTCACTCAAGACTGGGTCTCTATGCCAGGTGTTCTGCCCGTGGCTTCCGGGGGTATTCATGTTTGGCATATGCCTGCCCTAACCGAAATCTTCGGGGATGATTCCGTACTACAGTTCGGTGGAGGAACTTTAGGACACCCTTGGGGAAATGCACCCGGTGCAGTAGCTAATCGAGTGGCTTTAGAAGCATGTGTACAAGCTCGTAATGAGGGGCGTGATCTTGCTCGTGAAGGTAATGATATTATTCGTGAAGCTAGCAAATGGAGCCCTGAACTAGCCGCTGCTTGTGAAGTATGGAAAGAGATCAAATTTGATTTCGACCCAGTGGATAAGCTAGATAAAGAGACAAAATAAGTGCGCATAATTCAGCAGTCCCTGTTTGTTCTCCTAATTGATTGCAATGAAACTTGGCCCAATCTTTTTTTTAAGAAAAGATTGGGCCGAATAGAATAAAGAACGAACATGTTATACTAATCCTATACTATGAATGAGGGTATTTGTGTATTTGCAATATGTACAGACCTTACCATATACAAGTATATACAACATAAGATCGAAGACTAATCTATTTCTATTATTTATTGAAGACTAATCTATTATTTATTATTTATTGTTGGAGCCATAGGCTTAATTATGTATCCTTAGGACTGGATTGGTGTATCATTTTATATTCAGGCCATAGATCAAGGATCAAGCCAAGGGAAAGATCCCTTCTACCCCCATCCTTTATATTGATATTGTCTTTTTCGTTCCCTGTTGTAATAAACAAATTTATTATTTGACTGTATGACACGAGATTCTACGAGAATCTATTTAAAATTTATGGGAAGAAACAACTATGTATCTTTTTGATGAGAATTTAAAGTTTTTTAAGAAACCTCTCCTTAGATTTTTTTTTGAGGAAAAGATTCTATCATAATATATATTGAAATATTGAAATGATTAACTGGATTCCCCAACAGGAGAAGAATCCTTTCTTTCTTTTCAAGACTCACTCGTTTTTAATTAATAATTTTAATGATTGGATAATATGCTTCATTTGAATTCTGAATGATAAAAAAAAATAGTAAAATGATTTTTTTATTCATCGAATGACTATTCATATATTAGGTATTAAGTTTTCATCAAATAGGGGGCAGAAAGGCTCTATGGAAAAATGTTGGTTCAATTCGATCTTGTCTAACAATAAGTTAGAACATAGGTGTGGACTAAGTAAATCAATGGATAGTCTTGATGGTATTGGACATACTAGTGGAAGTAATGAACCTATTCTAAATGATGCGGAGAAAAGGATTCCTAGTTGGAGTGATAGTGGCAGTTATAGTTTCGGTAATATTAATTATCTAGATTATTTATTTGATAGCAGAAATATTTTTAGTTTGATCTCTGATGATACTTTTTTAGTTAAAAATAGTAATGGTGACAGTTATTCTGTATATTTTGATATTGAAAATCAGATTTTTGAGATTGACAATGCTAATTCTTTTTTGAATGAACTAGAGATACTTTTTTATAGTTATTTGAATAGTGAGTCTAAGAGTAGCAATTACTACTATTATTATTCCATGTATGATACTCAATCTAATTGGAATAATCACATTAATAGTTGCATTGATAGTTATCTTCGTTTTGAAATCAGTCTTAATAGTGACATTTACAGTGGTATCGACAGTTACATTTATAGTTTCATTTGTACGGAAAGTCAAACTATAAGTAGTATTGAAAGTGAAAATTCGAGTAGTACTAGTAGCAGTTATCTCAATGAAAGAGGAAGCTCTAATGATTTCGATATAAATACAAAATACAGAGAGTTATGGGTTCAATGCGAGAATTGTTATGGATTAAATTATAAAAAATTTTTTTGGTCAAAAATGAATATTTGTGAACACTGCGGATATCATTTGAAAATGAGTAGTTCAGATAGAATCAAACTTCTTATTGATCCTGACACTTGGGAGCCTATGGATGAGGATATGGTCTCTATGGATCCCATTGAATTTCATTCAGAAGAGGAACCTTATATAGATCGCATCTTTTTTTATAAAAAAAAAACGGGTTTAACTGAAGCTGTTCAAACGGGCATAGGTCAACTAAATAGTATTCCCATAGCAATTGGAGTTATGGATTTTCAGTTTATGGGAGGTAGTATGGGATCCGTAGTAGGTGAGAAAATAACCCGTTTGATCGAGTATGCTATTAATCGATCTCTACCTGTCATTATTGTGTGTGCTTCTGGAGGAGCACGCATGCAAGAAGGGAGTTTGAGCTTGATGCAAATGGCTAAAATATCTTCTGCTTCATATGATTATCAATCAAATAAAAAGTTATTCTATGTATCAATCCTTACATCTCCTACAACTGGCGGAGTTACAGCAAGTTTTGGTATGTTGGGAGATATCATTATTGCTGAACCTAATGCCTATATTGCGTTTGCGGGCAAAAGAGTAATTGAACAAACATTGAAAAAGACAGTACCTGACGGTTCACAAGTGACTGAGTATTTATTCGATAAGGGCTTATTCGACCCAATCGTACCACGTAATCTTTTAAAAGGTGTTCTCAGTGAGTTATTTCAACTACAGGGTTTCCTTCCCTTGAATCAAGATTCAAAAAAAAATATTTTAATTTAAAATTAAAAAGGGGTTGAAATTCTTCATTTTAAAATGGAAGTATAGCACTAGGTTCAGTTATTTTGATTTGTAGCGAATAAGCATTTAGTTTATTGTAATCAAAAAAACAAAACTAGGAAGATGGTGTTTTCTTTTGGGACATCAGTTATAAGTGTAGTAAGAGTCAGAAGTTTTGGATAATTACTTTTTTACCCGAATCCTTTTTTTTATTCGACCCCCCCTTCCTGATTAGGAATAAGCATCTCTCTATCGACAAGATAAAAAAGAGTTTCTTTCTCCTTCTGAGAAATCGGGTAAATAAAAAAAAAATTTATCCCTACTTTCATGACATATTCATATTATAGACCAACGAAAAATATATAAAAAAATATAGAAAGAAAAATAAAATATAAAAACAAATCAAATTAAAATATAGAATATATAATCAAACTAAGAAGAATATAAGAATGAATATAGAATGATAATAAAGAATAATAAGAATATAGAATATAAGAGAATATAGAATATAAGTTATTTCTATTTACCGAGAACCCCTGTTTTTCACTAGGAATCCCTGTTTTGTTTGTTGGATAAGATTGGTTAAAGTCGCAAATTCATAAAAAATTCTTTTCTTTCAAAACAAACAAAGGTTTTTTGAAAGAAAAGATATAAATAAAATTAAGGATGGGAAAAGAAGAATAAAATTGATGAAAGTGGACTGTCATACATATTCGTGTAGAAAGAGGAATAGGTAAACTTCATTTAGTTCTACATTCCTTGTACTTATTTATTTTTATTATTAAGAATATTAAGATTATATTCATATTTTTTATAATAGGTAGACGTATCATAACATAAGATATCTTTATAATTATAATAGGTACAAATATGAAAGGTACAAATATGAAATCGAGGTACCCGTTCTATGATAGATTTTAACTTTCCCTCTATTTTGGTTCCTTTAGTGGGCCTAGTCTTTCCGGCAATCGCAATGGCTTCTTTATCTCTTTATGTCCAAAGAAATAAGATTGTCTAAAAATGATGGGACCAAATCTCATCAATTTATTTCAACGCTGGATCATCATACAAATACTTTTTTAGTGTAATATGGTAGGATATATGATATGTGGCCTTTCCGAAAACAAACGGAAAAATTGTTATGTATACTAATGCATAATATATGCATTAATGTATGTATATGCGGTTATAGCTTAATCAATATCAATTAAATTCAAAATGATCAGCAAATATTTTTTTTAAATCTTTGAAATAGAAACTCAATGTATCTAACCAATTATTCCTAATGGTTCATGTCAGAATACTGCTAGTTGATGGAAGTTATTTCGGAATCAAGCAAGAAAAGTCAAATCTATTTGGGTTATTTTCTCAATTCTAATCGAATGCAACTGGATCTAGTATAGTATGAATTGGCGATCAGAACATATATGGATAGAACTTATAACGGGGTCTCGAAAAACAAGTAATTTTTGCTGGGCCTGTATCCTTTTTTTAGGTTCACTAGGATTCTTAGTGGTTGGAACTTCCAGTTATCTTGGTAGGAATCTGATATCCGTATTTCCTTCTCAGGAAATTGTTTTTTTCCCACAAGGGATCGTGATGTCTTTCTATGGGATCGCAGGTCTATTCATTAGTTCTTATTTGTGGTGCACAATTTCATGGAATTTAGGTAGTGGTTATGACCGATTCGATAGAAAAGAAGGGATAATGTGCTTTTTTCGTTGGGGATTCCCTGGAAAAAATCGTCGCATCTTCCTTCGTTTCTTTCTGAAAGATATCCAATCAATCAGAATAGAGGTGGGAGAGGGTCTTTTTACTCGTCGTGTCCTTTATATGGAAATCCGGGGTCAAGGAGCCATTCCCTTGACTCGTACTGATGAAAATTTTAATCCACGAGAAATTGAACAAAAAGCTGCCGAATTGGCCTATTTCTTGCGCGTACCAATTGAATGAAATGAACTGAAGAATAAATCTCAGCATGAGAGAAGAACTTACTAATTATCTTTTTAAGACAACTGCAGCTTCTTAAAAATGTTCATTCCGACAAAGGATGCTATATTCTATTTTACCGTTCCGTTGAGGCAGCAGTTCACATACATTATACATCTCAAATACAAATAAAAAAACCAGGAGGACGCATAAAGAATAAAAAAAATATAATAATATAATTATAATAATAATTAATATTAATTATAATATAATAATAATTTATATATAATATATATTAAGTATTAAGATAAGTATTAAGAATAAGTATTAAGAATTTAAGTATTAATATAAACTATAAACTATTTGTACACCAAAAGTACACCAAAATATACGCATATACATGGCCCCCAGCTTAACTCTTTTATACTAATTAAAGGTCTAATAAGTTTCATTAAGAAGTCTAATCTAAGTTAAGTATAGATTCATCAAATATCTTACCTTTTGTTTTCGTAAAAACAGAATTCTTCCTTTTAGTTCCCTGATTTTGAATTGATACCCTATCCCCGTGCTGCGATTAAAAAGTTAAATCTTTCGAATTCGAAATAGAAATAAAAGAATTAAAGGATCTGGTAGGGTTCGTCTTAAAATAAAAATAATATTCGTTACTTAAAATGGATTTTCGAGTCTTCATCGAAAGGAATAAATGAAGATGGAATTGGTTACAATTTTCCTAATTGGATTCAGGAATTTCTCTATAACTTAAGTGACACAATAAAAGCTTTTTCTATTCTTTTAGTTACTGATTTATGGATCGGATTCCACTCGACCCATGGTTGGGAACTAATGATTGGTTCGATATACAACGATTTTGGATTGGCTTAGAACGATCAAATTATATCTGGTCTTGTTTTCACTTTCCCAGTGATTCTAGATACAATTGTGAAATATTGGATCTTCCATTTTTTAAATCGTGTATCTCCTTCCCTTGTAGTAATTTATCATTCAATGAATGAATGAAGAATTCATTAGATCTCTTGATATCAATCAAATCATACTTTTGCTTCGTGTATAAAGAAATCGTTTTAAATCTTACTTATTTTTTATACTTCTACCTTTACCTTTTCAGTTCAAGGTATTCATACCATATTACACCAGTACAATTCTTTCAGTACAATCAATACAATGGCAAACTTGTGGATAGGGAATTCTACTAGCTACCTATCGAATTTATTGTAGAAATTCCGGGATCTATGATTGGACTATGCAAAATAGAAATACTTTTTCTTGGGTAAAAGAACAGATGACTCGATCCATTTCTTTATCGATCATGATATATGTAATAACTCGAGCATCTATTTCAAATGCATATCCCATTTTTGCGCAGCAGGGTTATGAAAATCCACGAGAAGCGACTGGTCGAATTGTATGTGCCAATTGCCATTTAGCTAATAAGCCCGTGGATATTGAAGTTCCGCAAGCTGTACTTCCTGATACTGTATTTGAAGCAGTTGTTCGAATTCCTTATGATATGCAACTGAAACAAGTTCTTGCTAATGGTAAAAAGGGAGCTTTAAATGTGGGAGCTGTTCTTATTTTACCCGAGGGATTCGAATTAGTCCCCCCCGATCGTATTTCTCCCGAAATGAAAGAAAAGATGGGCAATCTTTCTTTTCAGTCTTATCGTCCTAATAAAAAAAATATTCTTGTGATAGGTCCTGTTCCCGGTCAGAAATATAGTGAAATCGTCTTTCCCATTCTTTCTCCCGACCCTGCTACGAAAAAAGACGTTCACTTCTTAAAATATCCTATATATGTAGGTGGGAACAGAGGAAGGGGTCAGATTTATCCTGATGGTAGCAAGAGTAACAATACAGTTTATAATGCTACATCAGCCGGTATAGTAAGCAGAATAGTACGTAAAGAAAAGGGGGGGTATGAAATAACCATAATTGATGCATTAGATGGACGTCAAGTGGTTGATATTATACCTCCAGGACCAGAACTTCTTGTTTCAGAAGGTGAATCCATCAAGCTTGATCAACCATTAACAAGTAATCCAAATGTAGGAGGGTTTGGGCAGGGAGACGCAGAAATAGTGCTTCAAGATCCATTACGAGTCCAAGGCCTTTTGTTCTTCTTGGCATCTGTGATTTTGGCACAAATCTTTTTGGTTCTGAAAAAGAAACAGTTTGAAAAGGTTCAGTTGTACGAAATAAATTTCTAGATCTAGAGATTCCTTAAACTTGTCGATTGATAGAATTATGTATTGTATGATTCAAAAATTCTGTAAGCCTTTTACTTTTTTTTATTTTTTTATACTGTTTTTTCTTTTGTGAGATGTCTGAAACTCATTACTTGTATACTATTCCTAATAATAGAAAAAAAGCATACAAAGGAATAGAATACAAGGCAAAGACGGGAAAAATGAAAGTAAAAAATATTTCTATAAAGTCTTTTTAGTCTTCCTAATCTTCTATTCGATACAAGACGACACAAGAAAAATACCTTTCTTGTGTCGTCTTGTATCGAAAGAATCGTGTTTTTTCTCCTGTTCGCCAAGGATTCTTATCCCTAGTTATCTTTTACAGGTATATCTGAACTTCTTTTTTTTTTTTGTTTAGATTCATAACAGTAATGGACAAACAGAAACAAAAAAAGGGGAAG